TGATTGAAAGGAATTCCTATGGCTCCAACAAACAAAGTAAATAGAACCAATATAAGCATCGGAAATAGCAAAGTATTGTCCGATTCATGGGGATAAGAGAAAGTTGTCTTAACGGCAAACTGAGGAATAGCAAGAAAAGTTCTATTTCTTACATTACTACTAATTTGATATGCCTTCTTCCAAAAAAAAGTAGTTCTTTCATTATTATTCATTGTTAATAAAGATACTAAACAAAAATTTCTGTTAATTGGTTTTGCTTCTTCTTTACCCCATATATATATTGAATAGAAAGAGCTACTTTTTTTGCCACTGTAATTTTGAAAATGAATGTTTAAATGCCCCTCAAAAGTAAGTAAATAGATCCGAAACATATAAAATGCGGTTAATCCGGCCGTGGAACAAGCTATTACTGCAATAATTGGTGAATACAACCAACTATCATTAAGAATTTCATCTTTGGACCAAAAACAAGCAAGGGGCGGAATACCACAAAGGGAAAGCGTACCTAATAAAAAAGCAGTTTTTGTAATTGGTACATGCTTTGTTAAACCACCCATAAGAACCATATTCTGGCTTTTAACTGGAGAATATCCAACAACAGCTTCCATTGAATGAATAATTGATCCGGATCCTAAAAACAACAATGCTTTTGAATAAGCATGAGTAATCAAATGAAATAAAGCGGCTCGATAAGACCCCATACCTAGAGCTAACATCATATAACCCAATTGAGACATTGTAGAATAGGCTAAACCCCTCTTAATATCTTTTTGAGCAAGAGCAAAAGTAGCTCCTAATAATACTGTTATTATACCTATCAAAGAAATTAGATACATTACGTGAGGTATGCCTATGAAAAGAGGAAGAAGCCGAGCTACAAGAAAAATTCCTGCCGCTACCATAGTAGCGGCATGTATAAGAGCCGAAATAGGAGTAGGACCTTCCATCGCATCAGGTAACCATACATGAAGAGGGAATTGGGCAGATTTAGCAACCGGGCCTGCAAATAATAGAAAAGCACACAAAGTAACGAATAAAAGATGAACCTCATTATTATAAATCAAGTTATTGAATATTTCGAACAAATCCTGAAATTCGAAACTACCCGTTATCCAATAAAGACCTAAGATTCCTAATAATAAACCAAAATCCCCTACACGATTAGTTACAAAGGCTTTTTGACAAGCATTTGCTGCAATAGGTCGTGTGAACCAAAAACCTATTAATAAATAAGAACACATTCCGACTAATTCCCAAAAAATATAAACTTGTATCAAATTCGAACTAGTAACTAATCCCAACATTGAAGTATTGAAAAAACTCATATAAGCAAAAAATCTCAAATACCCTTGATCATGCGACATATAACTGTCACTATAAATAAGAACCAAAATTCCAACAGTAGTGATTAATATTGACATAATAGAAGTAAGTGGATCAATCAAGTTGCCAAACTCGAAAGAAAATTCATTATTTATGGTCCAAGACCATACATATTGATAGGCGGAACTTCCAGTTATTTGTTGAATAGAGAGATCGATCGAAAAGATCATAACGATACTTAACAAAAACATACTAAGAAAAGCCCACATACGGCGAAGATTTTTTGTTGCCGTCGGAAAAAGTAGAAGTCCCATTCCTAGTAAAATAGGAACTGGAAGTGGGATGAAAGGTATCATCCATGAATATTGATATATATGTTCCATAAAAACCTTTTATTTTATTCTTAATTAATTATTTCTGATTCACCAGTTCTTATCTTTTTACAAAGGGGGCAATCAAAAAAATCAAGATCTTTCGGGAAATTTTTTTCTATTTGGAATTTGTTTGAATATTTCCCCAATACTTAAAATAAAAATATTCAAATCAAGAAATTAGAAGGAGTTAAATGATATGACTAAGTTAATAGTAAAAAATAAATAATTACTTTTTTTCTTAAGCAAGATTTTTATAAAGATAAAAAAAAAAATTCAATTATGATTACGTATTACAAGAATTTATCTATATATTATATATATAAAGAATAGAATAAAGATTTACACTACAAAAGAGTACTTAATATGACTCATAATTATAGGATGGACAAAGGCGTTACCCAAGAAAATAAAAACGAATTATATTGTGGAACTTATTAATTGTCTTCCATTACAATAAATGATACTTATACTTGTAAGAAAGAATATTATATTCGACATTTTTTTTTTGAAGATAATATATATAATCTAAAGAATAAAATAAATATAAATAGATAAGGAAATAGATAGCCAGATAAGGCATAGGAAAGAACGATTCGTTTTGAACAATAGATGTCTTTCACATCCAACTATAGCATTGAATAACCTTTTTCATTTTTGAATGGCAGTTCCAAAAAAACGTACTTCTAGATCAAAAAAGCGTATTCGTAAAAATCTTTGGAAAAAGAAGGGATCTTGGGCAGCGTTGAAAGCTTTTTCATTAGCGAAATCTCTTTCTACAGGGAATTCAAAAAGTTTTTTTGTACGACAAATAAATAACAAAACATTAGAATAATCTGAATTGACCTAACTTGAAAAGTTAATTTATTTTAGAATCCACTTTATCTTTATAATATAGAAGTTAATATAGAAATAATGAATAGACAAGGAAAGGAATGATTTCCATTCCCTAATGTTTTGAACTGATCAATTTTATTTACTCAAGTCCAAACTCAAATCGAAAATAAAGTTTTTGTATAATTTTTTAGAAAAAAAAAGATTTTCAGAAAAAGAAAGACAAGATATAAGGTTTCACCCTTTATTATTATTATTTAAATTATTTAATAAAATATGTTTTTTTTTTCATTTCTTGGATGGGGATTGTTATTTTCCCCATCATCCACTTGTTAAATAATAAATATAAGACCTTTTTCTATTTCTACCCTTTTTTATACTATATTTATAGTATCGAAGACGAAATAGAAAATCTTTAGTCAAAGTCAATAGGTTGATTAAGTTGTTGAAATTCATTGACATTGATTAAGTTTCCATCTTGAAACTCTTATAACTTTCTGAATCATTTTTTTTTATTCATTCAATTGATAAAAAATAGATTTATAGATTTAAAAAATCATATTATTTATTATCTTATTATTTATTATTAAGGCTCGGTGTTGGAATCGAACCCTCAAATCCCTTTTTAAATGAGTTTTTATTCATCAAATCTTTCCAAAATTGCATTAAATTGCCTCTTTCAATCTCGACGATTGAATAAAAAAAGGTTATTATGGCTTTGAACAAGCCGCTATGGTGAAATTGGTAGACACGCTGCTCTTAGGAAGCAGTGCTAGAGCATCTCGGTTCGAGTCCGAGTAGCGGCATAGTATCTTCTAAAAGAGATAGAATAAGTTCTATAATGAATTCAATTCCCGATTTCCATTCCGGAAAATCGTAGAAACTTCACTTTTTTAAGAACTTTTATGATTTTTTCAACATTAGAGCATATATTAGTTCATATATCTTTTTCAGTCGTTTCAATTGTAATTACAATTTATTTTTTAACCTTATTAGTCGATGAAATCGTAGGACTGTATGATTCATCAGACAAGGGCATGATAGTTACCTTTTTTTGTATAACAGGCTTATTAGCCACTCGTTGGATTTATTCGGGACATTTTCCGTTAAGTAATTTATATGAATCATTAATCTTTCTTTCATGGAGTTTCTCCATGATTCATATGGTTTGCTATTTTAATAAAAAGCATAAAAATAATTTAAACGCAATAACCGGGCCAAGTGCTATTTTGACCCAAGGGTTTGCTACTTCGGGTCTTTTAAACAAAATGTCTCAATCCGTAATATTAGTACCGGCTCTCCAATCCCAGTGGTTAATGATGCACGTAAGTATGATGGTATTAGGTTACGCCGCTCTGTTATGTGGATCATTATTATCAGTAGCTCTTCTAGTCATTACATTTCGAAAAGTCATAAGAATTTTTGGTAATAATTTTTTAAATGATTCATTTTCTTTTGGTAAAATTCAATACATGAATGAAAGAAGCAATATTTTATTAAACACTTATTTTCTTTCTTCTAGAAATTATTACAGGTATCAATTGATTCAACAATTGGATCATTGGAGTTATCGTATTATTAGTCTTGGGTTTATTTTTTTAACCATAGGCATTCTTTCAGGAGCGGTATGGGCTAATGAGGCATGGGGATCGTATTGGAATTGGGACCCAAAGGAAACTTGGGCCTTTATTACTTGGACTATATTCGCGATTTATTTACATATTCGAACAAATATAAATTGGGGAGGTATAAATTCTGCAATTGTGGCTTCTCTGGGTTTTCTTATAATTTGGATATGCTATTTTGGGGTCAATCTATTAGGAATAGGTTTACATAGTTATGGTTCATTTACATTAACATAGAATTGAAGAATGGGACTGACAAATATAAAGATGGGATAGGATCTATATAAGTAAGAAAATTTAGCAGAAGTCGTCAAGAACCTTTTGAATCAAGTAGTGTAGTGATTCAAAAGGTTCTCACAAACGCCAAGCATGTCTGGTTACAATTCAATTTCCTTTTTTTATTCATGAAAAGAAAACTATCTATAAAAATAATTAGATAGAATAGCTTCAACCTTCTCACTTGATAGTGAGAGAAGGAAATCCGGATAAATACCAATACCTATTACGGGTAGAAGAATAGAGATCGAAACAAATAACTCTCGCGGCCCAGAATCAAAAAATTTAAAGTTTTGGACATTAATTAGCTTGTATCCATAAAACATTTGGCGTGACATAGATAATGAATAAATAGGAGTTAATATCATTCCAATTGCCATTACAAAAGTAATTAGTATTTTTGTCATTAAGAAATATTTCTGACTGGTAATTATTCCAAAAAATACTATCAATTCTGCAACAAACCCACTCATGCCTGGTAATGCAAGAGAAGCCATCGATAAGATACTGAACATTGTGAATATTTTTGGCATTGAGATAGCCATTCCGCCCATTTCATCGAGATAAACAAGACGGATTCTATCATAACTCGTTCCTGCCAAGAAAAAAAGTGCAGCACCAATAAATCCATGAGAGATTATTTGTAAAATGGCTCCATTGAGTCCTGGGTCGGTTATAGAACCAATTCCTATAATTATGAAACCCATATGAGATACAGAAGAATAGGCTATTCTTTTTTTTAAATTACGTTGACCAGAAGATGTTGAAGCTGCATAAATTATTTGCATTGTACCTACAACCATCAACCAGGGAGAAAATAGAGAATGAGCATGTGGTAATAATTCCATATTGATTCGAACCAATCCATATGCTCCCATTTTTAATAAAATTCCAGCAAGAAGCATACAAGTACTGTAATGTGCCTCTCCATGGGTGTCTGGTAACCATGTATGTAAGGGTATAATCGGTGATTTGACAGCAAAAGCAATAAGAAATCCAATATAGAATATTATTTCTAGTGCGATAGGATACGATTGATTAGTTAATGTTTCAAAATTTAAGGTTGGTTCAGTGGAACCATATAAACCAATACCCAAAACTCCTATTAATAGAAAAATGGAACCTCCCGCAGTGTACAAAATAAACTTTGTAGCTGAATACAGACGTTTCTTTCCACCCCACATGGAAAGAAGTATATAAACGGGAATTAATTCTAACTCCCACATGATGAAAAAAAGTAAAAGGTCTCGAGAAGAAAATGATCCTATTTGACCGCTGTACATTGCTAACATCAGAAAATGGAATAATCGGGAATCCCGAGTAACTGGCCAAGCCGCTAAGGTAGCTAAAGTAGTGATAAATCCTGTCAGTAAAATAGGTCCTATGGAAAGTCCATCTATTCCCAATCGCCAGTAAAAATCAAAAAAATTGATCCATTTATAATCTTCCGTCAACTGAACTAAGGGATCATCCAATTGAAAATGATAACAAAACGCATAGGTCGTTAGAAGAAGTTCTAAGACGCATATACATATTGTATACCACCGAATCACCTTATTTCCTCTATGAGGTAGAAAAAAAATTAATGAACCTGCGGATATCGGCAAAACTACAATTATTGTTAACCAAGGAAAATAATTCGTGGTAAAGACAAGATATGCTTGGACCAAAAAACCCGTACTCAAAAAAAAATGAAATTTTTTTTTGAGTACGGGTTTTTGTCAGTAAAAAAAATCAAATGTATTCAAGTGAGATTTTATCGAACGTATCAATAAGCTAGACCCATACTTCGAGTTGTTTCAGGCCCTAAATAAACTCGAACACTCAAGAAATCTGTTGGGCATGCGGATTCACATCTCTTACACCCAACACAGTCCTCTGTTCTTGGAGCGGAAGCAATTTGCTTAGCTTTACATCCGTCCCAAGGTATCATTTCTAATACATCTGTGGGGCATGCTCGGACACATTGAGTACATCCTATACATGTATCATAAATTTTTACTGAATGTGACATAGGATCTATAAATTTTTGAATGTCATAAATTTTCAATCTAGTAAACTTGTAACTGAATCATATATTTAAACACTAGATGAATCAATGATTTACTTTACCAGAAATTTGCTAATCGATTTATTTCTGGATCAACTAATAAGAGAAAGCCAAGATACTTTGATTTCTTACGTTTTCACAAATATAATCTATTAGGTTACAACGTATTATACATGTTAATTCTCAAATTCATGAATATTATCATTTTATGATTAATGCTACTTATTCAACAAAGTTGATTGGTTGATACGAGTTAATTTTCTGTTACGATAAATTGACGAAACAATAGCTGATCCAATAGCTGCTTCAGCGGCTGCAATTGCTATAACAAAAATTGAGAAAATATCCCCCTTTAATTGGCGATTATCAAAAAAATAAGAAAACGTTACAAAATTCATATTAACCGCATTCAGTATAAGTTCAAGACACATAAGGGCCCTAACCATATTTCGACTCGTAATCAATCCATAAAGACCGATAGAAAATAAATAGGCACTCAAAACAAGTACATGTTCGAGTAGCATTGATCAACTCCTTATCAATTTTGATTCATTTCAATATGACCAATACAATAATTCACCAGATTCGAAAGAATATATTGGTAATAGAGCGAAAAAAAGCATTTATATTTTCGACATGGATAGTATTCAAATATAATTGAAGAGAGATGGATGTGATAAGACAGAAAAAAGTTTTATTTTGATTGCTCTTTCGAATTATAAAGATTTATTACTGACGCGCCACAGCAATTGCACCTATCAAAGCAACTAAAAGAATTATCGAAATGAGTTCAAATGGAAGAAAAAAATCTGTTGATAAATGAATTCCAATTTGTTGACTACTACTTATCAAATCTTGTTCTAGAATCTGGTTTAATCTTGTAGTCCAAATAACCCCGTACCATGACGTATCCAGAATAGTAGTAATTAACGAAAGAAAAATACTTGTACAAACCAACGAAGTAATCCCATCCCCAATGGTCCAGAGATTAAAATCTTTGTAATATTCTGAACCATTCATGAACATTACAGCAAATATGATTAAAACATTTATGGCCCCCACGTAAATAAGGAGCTGTGCAGCAGCTACAAAATGGGAATTTGATAAAATATAGAATAAGGATATACAAGCAAGAACAAATCCTAATGAAAAGGCAGAATAAATTGGGTTGAGAAATAATACCACTCCCAGACCTCCTAATATAAGACCTGATCCCAGAAAAACTAAAAGAAAATCATGTATTGGTCCAAGCAAATCCATTATAATATGTAAAAAAAGAGATAAAAAAATTGAAATGCTTTTCATGACCTTATTGACCTGACCAGGAAATTTTTTTATGATACGTTCCTAATTGTTCCTAATTGAATTAAATTCTAATATAATATAATGGGCGTGAATTGATGTAGGTACAGGTCCAATTATTGTACAATTTCCTTTTTTTTTTATTCAAAAGGGCATTTTCAACCTATATATTTCAAAATCATTACATTACAGATCTATTCGATTAATCGAATGTATTTTCAATACAAATTAAGTCGTAAGTCTCATCAACCAATTTTCGGAATTTTTAGTTATTGACCAAGCAAAGAGAAAGACCTCATTCTTTTAAACCAAAAAGGACCTTAGTAATTGAAAATGACTCCTTAATGAAATTAAGAGGTTTACCCATTTTTTCTTTGAGGCGAATTCAAAATAGTTCGAATTGTATAATCGTCAATTACTGACATTGGTAAACGACCTAAAGCAATTTGATTATAATTCAATTCGTGACGATCATAAGTGGAAAGTTCATATTCTTCAGTCATTGATAAACAATTTGTTGGACAATACTCAACACAGTTACCACAAAATATACAGATTCCGAAATCAATACTGTAATTAAGCAATCGTTTCTTTCGAATATCAGTTTCAAATTTCCAATCAACAACAGGCAGATCTATAGGGCATACCCGAACACATACTTCACAAGCAATGCATTTATCGAATTCAAAATGGATTCGACCACGGAAACGCTCCGATGTTATTAATTTTTCATAAGGATATTGAATAGTTACAGGTAAACGATTTGCGTGGGATAGGGTAATTATGAAACCTTGACCAATGTACCTTGCGGCTCGTATTGTTTGTTGACCATAATTCATGAACCCAGTTACCATAGGGAGCATATCGTAAAGATCTATGAATAGAATAATTTTCTCTTTGTTTCTTTCTCTTGTTTGAACCAAGTTATGAATGTCATATGACTTTTTGCTTTAGAGTGAAAGGAGTTGGGACGAAGTTGTTAATAATAGATTGCCCAGAGAAATAGGTAAAAGAAATTTCCATCCAAGATTTAATAGTTGGTCCATTCTTAGCCTAGGTAAAGTCCATCTTGTTGCGATAGAAATGAACAAGAACAAATAAGTTTTTGCTAATGTAATAAAGATACCGATTGTTGTTCCAAGGATTCCATCTATTTCAAATAGCTCGGGAACGAATATGTATGGAATAGAAATAGTCCAACCCCCCAAGTATAGAACTGTTACAAATAACGAAGAAACAAATAGATTTAAATAGGAAGCAACATAAAATAAACCAAATTTGATACCTGAATATTCGGTTTGATAACCTGCTACTAATTCTTCTTCTGCTTCTGGTAAATCAAAAGGTAACCTCTCACATTCTGCTAGGGAAGAAATTAGAAAAATGATAAACCCTATGGGTTGTCGCCACAAATTCCACCCCCAAAAACCATATTTTGACTGCGCCTCAACTATATCAACTGTACTTGAACTGTTAGATAATCATAGTCGGTGATAACATCACTGTTACCATCGCTATTACAAAACCGTACATGAGGTTTTAGCCTCATACGGCTCCTCGAGGGCCACAAATAAATCTAAGGACCGGATTAGTATTATTTATCTTGATACGATTGTAGAATAGATGAAATCAAAATCTATCGAAAGGCCCCTAATTATACCAATGGAATTCTGTCTGCTATAACGATAATAAAAAAGTGCTTCTGAATTCATCTCATCCCTTAAAAATTTCCATTTTGATTTGTTGAGTAATAACTTAATCCTTCAATAAAATACTCCTTGTAGAAATATCAATAAGTATTTCAGCTCCTCGTTTTCGATTACGAAAAAGAATTAGACATTCTAGTAGTTCACGACTTATGGCACAAATTTGATTTCTCGAAATATATGAAAGAAAGACTAAAATAAAAAAGATCTCCTTTTTTTTTCGTTCCTATTCTTCTTTCTGAGAAAAAGTTGGTGGGCTAAAATAATAAAGGATTATTTCGTTTCTGATAGTCATTGCTTTAATCGGTGGATAGGAGCATACTCTGGATCGGAATCATGGGGAGTACTGCCTCATCATTTCTACTAACTTAAAGCCCCAATTAGCATTCTTTTAAATTAAAAAATTTATGTAATCTCCATTACTAATCCTTTGTGTATTTTGGTGTTCCTAATCATCCACTCGTTTTTGCTCAATCCCCCGCTTGGTACTACATGTATGGTAATCTATACAAACGATAGCGAAAACTCCATGCGGAGGATCTTTTGAACCCGCTTCAAGTCAGGATGACTAATCAACCAATCTTGGGGTAAAGTGCCTCTTCAACTTATGTTTACTTCCGCTTAACTCTTGTACGGAGAAAATGAGACTCAATTTTTTATTTTTACTGCCAATTTACAAGCTGTTTTCTTTCACTCATATAACTATCTAATTTATTTTATTAATCCCAAAGATGAATAATGACGATATTTATTCAATTTATTTAACTTATTTTTCTAGAACGAAAGGAATAGGGAAAAGAAAAGTTTATGTTTCAACGAATCACACGTAGAGATATTGATAAAACACATAGAGTTAATGGTATTTCATAACTAATTGATTGAGCAGCAGCTCGCAGACCACCTAAAAAAGAATATTTATTATTTGATCCATATCCTGACATAAGAAGTCCAATAGGAGCAATACTTGAGATGGCAATCCATAAAAAAATACCGATATTGAGATCCGCTAAAACAAGGTGATTGCCAAAAGGAATTACTGAATAACTTAGTAAAATTGATATAACTGCTATAGACGGTCCAATACTGAATAAACGAGTATTTCCTCTAGATGGAAGAAGATTCTCTTTGAAAAGTAGTTTTGTCCCATCTGCTAGAGCTTGAAGAATTCCCAAAGGACCGGCGTATTCCGGTCCAATACGTTGTTGTATCCCTGCAGATATTTCTCTTTCTAACCACACAATTACTAGTACACCTGTTGTGATTCCCAATACAAGAGCCAAAATAGGGACAAGCATCCATATGATTCCATAGAACTCTTTTAAAGATTCCAATCTGGAAAAAGAATTGATATCTTGTACTTCTATTGTATCAATTATCATTTTAACGATCAACTTCTCCCATAATGATATCTATACTACCGAGTATCGTCATAATATCAGCCAATTTCATTCTTTTAACTAGCTGAGGAAGAATTTGCAAATTAATAAAACCCGGTGGTCGAATTTTCCATCTCCAAGGAAAACCACTTTGATCCCCTATCAGAAAAATTCCCAATTCTCCCTTTGGAGCTTCGACTCTCACATACAGTTCTTGTTTTGGCAATTCAAAAGTAGGAGAAGGTTTTTTACTAATGAATCGATAGTCAAAATCATTCCACTCTGGATCCGTTTTTCTATCAAAACATCGGATTTCTAAATTCTCATAGGGGCCTCCTGGAATTCCTTCCAGAGCCTGTTGAATAATTTTTATGGATTCCGTCATTTCACTGATTCGCACTAAATAACGAGCTAACGAATCCCCTTCTTTTTGCCACTGGACTTCCCAATCAAATTCGTCGTAACACTCATAATGATCAACTTTACGAAGATCCCATTGTATCCCAGACGCGCGTAGCATTGGTCCGGATAAACCCCAATTTATTGCTTCCTCTCCACCAATAATGCCTACTCCTTCAACTCGTTCTAAAAAAATAGGATTTCGTGTAATAAGTTTTTGATATTCAGTAACCCCTGTTAAAAAATAATCGCAAAAATCCAAGCATTTATCTATCCAACCATGAGGTAGATCGGCCGCTATTCCTCCGATACGAAAATAATTATGCATCATTCTCATACCGGTGGCAGCTTCGAATAGATCATAGACTAATTCTCGTTCTCTGAAAATATAGAAAAAGGGAGTCTGTGCACCAATATCCGCCATAAAAGGGCCAAGCCATAACAGATGAGAAGCTATCCGACTCAATTCCAACATAATTACTCTAATATAGCTAGCTCTTTTAGGGACTTGAATATTTCCCAACTGTTCTGGTCCATTTACGGTTATTGCTTCTGTGAACATAGTAGCTAAATAATCCCACCGTGTTACATAAGGCAGATATTGTATAATTGTTCGATTTTCCGCAATTTTTTCCATTCCTCTGTGTAAATAACCTAATATTGGTTCACAGTCAATAACATCTTCACCATCTAGAGTAACGATTAGACGAAGAACACCATGCATTGATGGGTGGTGAGGTCCCATATTGACTATCATAAAGTCTTTTCCCAGGGCTGGTATATTCATAAGTTTTTCCTTAGATTCATTCTGACATGAATTGAATTGCTGAAAATGAAAGGAAGGTCATCAAAATTCAAGATCTAATAAATTAACTAATTCAAAAATGAAATTTTTTTTGATTCCCGAATATCCAACTGATTAATTAATTCTTTATAACGTACTCTATTTTTCTTTGACAAATAAGACAGCAGTCGTTGACGTTTTCCCAAAATTTTCCGTAGACCCCTCTGAGATAAATAGTCTTTTCTGTGCAATTCCAAATGTGAAGTAAGTCTTCGTATCTTATTGGTAAAGCTGAATACTTGAAATTCAACAGATCCACTATTTTCTTTTTTTTTTTCTTGAAATGAGATGAATGAATTTTTTATCATAAAACAAAATCCCTCCCCTGCTCTTTTTAAGGATATGCATTTTACCGATCAGTAAGAATAATGCTAGTAATTTTTACATAATCATCTTAATGTAGTTATGAACTTGCTAAGTTTATCAAATTGAAAATTAATCATCCAATTTTCAATTTGATTCGGATAGGTATACAAAAAAGATGGTATATTTCTTTAAAATTAAAAGATTCTGTTGATTCATTTATAGATCTAATTGATATGTATATCATTCAATTTATATCATGTATCAGAATGGAATCGAAGACAATCCATGTGTGCATGCATTTGGTTTCATCTAGACGAAATGGTACATGATATATAGGAAAATGTACTATCAAGGAGTTTTTAATCGCGGATACATATGTATCCTTATCATACTGAAACGACTACCATTATTAGTATTAAACCAATAGCGATTCATACAAGCTAAATCTTCTAATCGAAAATTGGGCCAAAGAAAGAACTTTGATTTAATTAGGTTATTTTTATTTCTATCAAAATCTTTGCTTGTATTCAAAACTTGACCACCGTTTTTTATGGTATTGTGAAATTGTGTCTTTCTACGCATATCATTTCTATTCTTTGAGTTGAAACAAATTAGAATTCGAAATTCTCGACGACATTTCGGGGATAAAATCTTTTCCGGGACAAGGAAATCATAATGATTTTTTTCTCTATTGCCAGTCAGTCTTTGATGTCTTGCAATGGATTCATCAAAATGATTTTTATCAACATAGTTTTTTTCTTGGTATCTTTGCTTTATTTGGTGCTTATTCTTATCAACCAATGAAATACTTATGGTTTGATATATAATAAATTGTCCATCGTTTTTGACAGACAAACGAACTGGTTCGATAATCAATATTCCCTTTTTCATTAATTCTGGAAGAGTTAAATCCTTCTGACTCATTAGGATATCTAGACTCATTTCTCCCCTTTGAATAGAAGATATAGTAATTTCTCTTGGATTTATCAGTCTAAGCAAGAGACAATATACTTTGATATTATTGATAATTCTGTGATTTAAAGAATCATTCCATCTCAATTGAAAGCGCAAATATCTTTTTAGGAAGAAATGAAGTTCTGCTTCGGTATTGCTTTTGTATTGCTTTTTCTTTCTACGTTTTTTTATGTCTGATTCCGCATAATCTTCTTCAATAGTTGTTTCTTGATTTGAGAGAATGGATCCAAGATTTCCTTGTTTTTGTTCATCTGATCCAAGCTCCCCTTGGTATGTGGGGTCTCTTTCTTCTTGATTTGGATTTTCGAATCCAAATCCAAGAAATTGTTTTTCATTCGATGCTATAAAACCCTTTTTCGTTCCAGTAATGCTTTTCTTAAGGTTTTCATTTTCATTAAAATTAAAAAGAAGTAAATTGCTTGGTATGATCCACGGTTTAATCTTATATGCATTATAAAGTAAGACAAATTCGGGAAAGAACCAAAATTCTAGATTCGATAGACAACTTAGTATTTCTTCATTCATTCCCATCCAATCAAAAAATAAATTTTTTTGATTGGATGGTTTGAATTCTTGATCTTGATGAATTGTGAAATAAAAAAGACCCTTCTTCTTATTAATTTTATCAAGAATTTTATAATTATTAACTCCAGTCTTAATATTTTTATTACTCTTAGTATCGATATCAACCCAAGACTCAATATCGACTTTGTTTCTAAGACAAAAGTTGAGAATTCTCCAATCTAAATATTTTCGATACAGAATTTTCTCGCTATCAAAAATATGCTCTTCTCCTAAATAATTAGAGACTAGATAATTATGGCTAGGAATACCTACGAGGATATCAAAAAATTTCTGTTTATCCATGTTGTAATTATCAAAAACCGTGTCTTTAGAATTAATAGATTTAGATGATAAAAGATCATATCTATCATTTTTTTTGAAATTAGATTTTTGATTCAGCAATGAGTCCACTTCAAAAAAGTTTTGTCTTTTGTAATGAATTAATTTGTCTTTTTCATATGAATCCCATTTGTTTAAATCTTTATTTTGAACTCTACAGTATTCTTTGACTCTATTTCGCCATTTTTCTGGTACTAATCTAGGCCATCTAATCTGAGGTAAATCATATTGATAATGACTTCTTAACCAGTTTTTCCATAGATTTTTTTCGTGATTAAAAAAGGGTTTATGTCTTAATTTGTAATCAAATATTCCTTGTTCTTCAAAAAAATCCTTTATTTCATTCTTAAGAAAAAAAGATGTTCCGTTATAGTGATATTGAAGGACAGATCTTAACTTATACAAGTTAATAACTTTTAGTTGTAATAATTTGTAAAATACATATGCTTGTGAGAAAGAGGATAGATTACAACAATTTTGTGAATTCTTATTTCTAATATTAGTATTAGAAAGTGAATTTTTGATATTCCAAATAAATTGAATGGTATTTTTATTTGTTTTATTAATTCTTTCTTGATTTACTTCATTAGTGTAAATATATTTATCAATAATTTTTTTTGTTGATTCAACAAAAAGTTGTGTATTCATCCTTGGAATATTAACGATACATAGAAAAATATCTATATATATCCTTTCACTGAAAAATTTTA